GTTCTACATTTGTTCGAATAAAATGTTTAGCTAATTCCATGCGTCTAACCAAAAAATCCTTTCTTCTTCTAATTTTTCTATCTTCCCATTCATTTCCAGTGGACCCCTCATCTCCTAATTCCTTCCATTCTACCAATGAATTATCTATAATAATTCGCAAATCTGAATCGGATAATTGTTCTCTGATAGCACCTGCTCCTGTAGAGATTTCTCGATTTCGAAATGTCTCGAAGCCTTGAGTAGTAAAAAAAAGTGGGATGCTGTATTTCCGGGATTGGATTTCATATTCGAATGAACCTCGTAATCGTAAGAAAGTAGGTTTTTTAGATATGGGCCTAGCAAAAGAAAAATCGAGATAGGTTCCTATAGGATTGGATTTCCCCCTTTAAAATCGGACGTGAAGGTTTCCTCTCATCCGGCTCAAGTAGTTACAGCAAAAAAAAAGGGGTTCTTTCTTTTTTTTTTTACTTTGTTTTGTTCGATAAAACCCTACCCTACAAAGAGCTACTCCTTACTCAAGTTCCCAGTAAGGACCAACCTTTCATTGATTCATTCTTTTTTTTTACTTTTAAAAAAATTTTCTGAATTACTTATGACAAAATGGAAATGTGAAATTTTTGAGTAGTCTACTTCCCCTCAAATGATGAATCCCCTTTAAGGGGATACTTTGGGACTCGTAAGGGATTTACTTGTCTATATATCATTCCCTTCGACCTTTTAGGTCTCTACTCACCTCGATGGTTATGCCATGACGTCCTTTGAAGTATATATGCGATAAATAGACTCCAGTAACCATGCTATATATATTTGCTTGCTTAAAGAGAATCTCTCTCTAAAAGAAATGGAATGGCTAATTCCACGAAAAAGTCTTTTTTTTTTCACGAGGTATAACTAGCAATTCCTATTTATCTGTTATAGAATCGACCATGGATCAATTCCCCTTTCATTTGGAAGTATTGAATATACCCATAATTCTGAGTTTCATCTTACTTTTCCCAAAACACATGTCAGAGTCGGGGCATCCCATTCAATCTGATTGGGATGACAGTTTCTCAGTCCGAATCTGTAAAATGAAAATTTTGATCAAATCACACATCGCAGTATACCAGGCCTTCTAATTCTTTAAGGGGTTTATCTAAAAGATTCGCGATATAACTAGGAAGACGTTTCAAATACCACACATGGGTCACTGGACATGCGAGTTTGATGTATCCCATTTGATATCTTCGTATCCTAGAATCAACAAATTCCACCCCGCATTGTTCACAAAATTTCGGGTCTTCTTTTTCAGCTCTGATCACTCGATAATTTCCACAAGCACAAATTCTACTTTTTATGGGTCCAAAGATTCTTTCACAAAACAATCCATCTTTTTCCGGTTTATTGGTTTTATAATGAAAAGTATAGGGTTTTGTCACCTCTCCAACTATCTCTCCATTAGGTAGGATTTTGTTGGCCCAAGCCCTTATTTGTTGAGGAGAAACTGGTCCAATTCGAAGTTGTTGATGTTTATACCGGTCGATCATAGAATAGAAATTCTGATTCATTCAGATCAAGCTTCCTTCCTATTAATCTGGAAGTTCTTCTCAGATACAAGGAAATGATTCAGTTCTAGAGCCAAAGATCGTAGTTCTCGAACGAGCAATCGAAAAGATTCTGGAGCATCCTCGGGATTAGGTACTGTTCCTCCAACGATTGTAGCACCAAGTACTTCTTGACGAGCTCTAATATGATCAGATTTATAAGTAAGCATCTCTTGTAAAATATGAGCAACACCAAATCCCTCTAGAGCCCAAACTTCCATTTCTCCTACTCGTTGTCCCCCTTGCTTGGCCCTTCCTCTAAGGGGTTGTTGTGTAACAAGTGCGTAATGCCCACTAGAACGTCCATGGATTTTATCATCAACTTGATGAATTAATTTTAGGATATAGGACTTTCCTATTAGAACAGGTTGTTCAAAAGGATCCCCTGTTCTTCCATCAAATATTCTGCTTTTTCCTGGATACTCGGGTTCAAATACCCATGGATTTTTTGTTTGCTTACAGGCTTCATATAATTCAGAAAACACTAGTTTTCTCGAAGCCTCTTGTTCATATCTCTCATCAAAAGGTGCTATTCTATAATGTTTCTTTAGCAGATCCCCCGCTAATCCGAGCGAACATTCAAATATCTGTCCCACATTCATTCGTGAGGGTACTCCTAATGGGTTGAAGACCATATCAACAGGTGTCCCATCTTGCAAATAGGGCATATCTTGTCTAGGCAAAATTTTTGAAATGATACCTTTATTCCCATGTCTTCCAGCTACTTTATCACCTATTTTGATTTCACGTTTCTGTGAAATATATACACGAATCATTTCTGGATTATAACTGGAACCCCCCTTTTTCTGAATCCATCTCACATCAATAACGCGACCCCTTCCACCTATAGGTAGTTTTAGAGAAGTTTCTTTTGCAGTGGATACCTGAATGCCAAGTATGACTCGTAATAATCTATC